TAGAAGGTCACTCTTCTTTTGGTCTAAAAAAATGGATTTGATACAATCAAAATTAATAAATAAAAAAAGGATCAAAAATAGATATTTTTCCGATTTGATTCTATATTAATTCAAAGAAAAAGAGAGTTTTTCCTTTTTGATTTGAATTGAATGAAATTACACAACAAAGTTCTTATTCTTATAAGAAAATCTTTTTATTATATTAGTTTACTCAACTCAAGAGTTGTTTTATCAATCTGTTGATTTGGAATCACAGGATGGGTAGATGTCATAGATGATGAATGGATTTCTTACCTATGTCACCATATTTTTGTTCGTCTATAATGATTGATTGATGAATCCAAAATTTTCAATTGGATTTTTCAAGTGGTATTTTTGTTTATCTTCCTATCTTTCTAATGGAAACTTAGGGAAGTGCTTTTTAAACATATGTATAAAAAGAACATATTTCATTTAGCCTCTTCATGCCCACTATAACTAGTTATTTCGGTTTTCTACTAGCAGCTTTAACTATAACCTCATCTCTATTTATCGGTCTGAGCAAGATACGACTTATTTGATTTGAGATTATGAAATTAATTGAATGAACAATTCATAAAAATAAATCTTTCTGGGATATTCAATATATTCTATAGTTCCTTACCGTGTCAATTTCAAATTCTTGGTCATTGAGATTCATGGGCAATACAGATTAATATTTAAAGATATATATTACCTCCCCCTTTCTCCTTTCAAACAAATAAAAATGATTGAAGTTTTTCTATTTGGAATCGTGTTAGGTCTAATTCCTATTACTTTGGCTGGATTATTCGTAACCGCATATTTACAATACCGACGTGGTGATCAGTTGGACCTTTGATTAATTCACATTTTTTTATTGACCTCCTATTTTGTTTGTTTTAATCCTAATCCACAGGAGGTAAAATTAAGACTTTAGACTGCTGTTCCATTATTTCAGTGTCATTCTCGATCTAACAAGAATGGAATCACGCTCTGTAGGATTTGAACCTACGACATCGGGTTTTGGAGACCCGCGTTCTACCGAACTGAACTAAGAGCGCTTTATTTTCATAAATCATAAAAAAATTTTATGTGACCCCAATTCATCTTGCATGCATATACTATCATAATCTATATATATAGAACTCTCATCATATATATATTGATAGAATATCCATCTATTTCTATTGAGTATGTATGTCTACTTTTAATCGGTCTCAATTGATCCCTTGTTACTGCTCATAAGATAGGTAATAGTTGGGGATAGGGATGACAGGATTTGAACCCGTGACATTTTGTACCCAAAACAAACGCGCTACCAAGCTGCGCTACATCCCTTTCAATTGGTTTACAGTGTCATTGTAAAGAATCTTTGTCTTCTTTTCCATATCTTGATTTTTTCGGTTGATATATATAAATTATCCTGCCATTTTTTTTTAGTTTCATCTTTTTAGTTTCATATTGTATAACATATATTATAATAATAATAAAAGACTTATATACATCTGAAATCCGCCTAACAAAAAAAAAAAAATGAATATTTTTAGAGAATGCTCGGGCAGAGAAGAAAGGGACCTCTTTTTTTTGTTAAAAAAAAAAAAAGAAAGAATATCTAATGAATCGTTATACATTTCAATTTGAATTAAAAATTTGGCGTACAAATACAAGTCGTTATTAATTAAATAACCATCTGATCATATATGTAATTATGTATTACAAATTCTAATATAATAATATAATAAAGAATAAGAATTAAGAATAAAGAAGGAGGATTTTAAATGCGAGATCTAAAAACATATCTCTCCGTGGCACCAGTGGTAAGTACTCTATGGTTTGGTGCTTTAGCAGGTCTATTGATAGAGATCAATCGTTTATTCCCGGATGCATTGATATTTCCCTTTTTTTAATTCTAGTTATTGACACGGGAAGGGGTGAAGAAGATTAGAGATACAATCAAATATCTGTGATTAATCCCCCCTTCTACTTCTTTTTTCTTTTTTTTTTTTTTTAGAAGTTAGAAAAGAGAAAGAATAAAGTTGGATTCGGCCTCAGTGAAACTCGGAATTCGGTCCAGGCTTCAATTGAATTTAATTAATAAGAAATTCATAAATTTATAATCAATTCCATTTCTATTAATCTATTAAATAATAGGGTTAGACCAGAAATAGAAATGGAATGGCTAAGGCGGGGCAAGAATATCATATAGGATACTTAAATGAAAACAGAAATACTGTACTGTGATTCTAAATAGAGTTAGAAATCATTGTATTACTTAATTATTACTATACTTATAATTACTATACTTATAACTTATATTATATTGACTATATTGATTATTGATTGGAACGAGATCCTTCATAATTGGATTTCGAGTTAGCAACTTCTATTATTTTATTTTATTTTTTGTTCCTTTTTGCTTCGAATAGTAAAATAGAAGAGTTAAGTGAATCAAAAACACAAAGGAGGTTCATGGCCAAAGGTAAAGATATCCGAATAGGGGTTATTTTGGAATGTACCAGTTGTGTTCGAAACAGTGTTAATAAGAAATCAACGGGTATTTCCAGATATATTACTCAAAAGAATCGACACAATACGCCTAGTCGATTGGAATTGAGAAAATTCTGTCCCTGTTGTTGCAAACATACGATTCACGGGGAGATAAAGAAATAGAGAAAATTGATCACTTGTGTGTCACCCCTCGAAGGAAGATGAAAAATGATATATTTTTTCATATTGTTCTAAATTATAGAAGAGATTGTATATATTTATATATATTGAAATATATTTATTGAAATATATTTAAAAACAAAAACATTAAAAACATTATTAAAAATTAAAAAAAGAAAAAATATAAGAATAAAAAAATAGAAACAAAGTCAATCCTATTTTTTATTTTCACGATAAGGAGTAAACAAACTATGTATAAATCTAAGCGACTTTTTCTTAAATCCAAGCAATCTTTTCGTAGACGTTTGCCCCGGATCCAATCGGGGGATCGAATTGATTATAAAAACATGAGTTTAATTAATCGATTTCTTAGTGAACAGGGAAAAATATTATCTAGACGGGTGAATAAATTGACCTTAAAACAACAACGATTAATTACGATTGCTATAAAACAAGCTCGTATTTTGTCTTCGTTACCTTTTCTTAATAATGAAAAACAATTTGAAAAAAGCAAGTCGGCCACTAGAACTACAGGTCTTAAAACAAAAAAAAGCAAGTCGGCCACTAGAACTACAGGTCTTAAAACAAAAAAAAGAAAATAGGATTACTCTTCAATTGAATTCAAATTCCAATCAAAACTCAAATCAAACGTGGATTGATGTTTTGTTCGAAAACTACGACAATCCAATTTTGATTATCGTGTTGTATGTAAGAAAAAAGAGAATCGGTGAAGAAGAATAAATCTTTTTTTATTGAACGTGGTTGCTCATTTTGACGACTTTATCATATGATTCTATTTTATCATACAAGTCTCTACTCTACCTTCCCGGAGTTCAGTCTCCGGGGAATTTTTTATGATCTCATTGGAAATAATATAAAGACAATTCTTATTTAATATAGCTATTTGTGAAAGTATTTTACGATTAAGAAGCAACTGCCTCTTGTACAGATTATACATTAATCTGCTATAACTATAGTATATCTTTTTTTTATTCTCGCGAATTACTGCATTTATTCGACTGATCCACAAACGACGAAAATCCCTTTTTTTCCTATCTCTATCCCGATGAGCCGAAACAAAAGCTTTTATTTTCTGTTGAGTAATAGTTCGAGTAAGTTTTGAATGAGCCCCTCGAAAACTTGATGTAAATAAACCCGTTTTTGTCCTACGTTTCCGAGCTATATATCCTCGTTTAATTCTGGTCATTGAATAAATCAAACTTTGATGAATAACTTTTTTATTTCTTTTCTTTCAGTTATTCTTTTCCCTTTACTAGTGTATTAATAATAAAAACGGATTTTTCCAATGTATAAAATAAAAGATTCCAATGGCTTTTGCTACTATAACCTTCCCAACCACGATTTTTTTTTATTTCTAAGCATTTAACCTCGAAATAAAAAATTGTATTGATACTAGGTATCAAAAAAACATATTCAATTAAATAGAAATGGATAAAGAAATAGTGGATTCCATCGTTTCTATGGTTACTTCTTAAACGGCGAGGTCCTCTCTATACACCGGAGCCCCTTCTCTCATTTAATCAATGCTATTGTTAACTTGTACAGTTCACACTCTTTGGCTCTACCCATGAAATAGCTAGTAAAAAGTCTTTCACAACGAAATCTAACTATACAGTAACGGTATTTAAGTATGAAGTGAAGATTAGCTGGGGAGCTGACCCTCTTAGTCCGTTCTTGCAAGAATAAGGGCATAATCTTTCGGCTTTTTAATTTTGAAATATAATTTTCCCTGCTTAATGGATAAGCATTTGCTACCAATGGGGAAATCTTTCTCATCTGAAATTGCAAATGGAGGTGATTGGATTTGCACCAACGGAAACCATAAATTTGATACACAATAACAATAAAAGGATATATATTATAAGAGATTCTTTTTTTTTTTAAGTAAGATAGTGAATGGAATGGAGTTTTTCCATTCTATCCTAACCGATCACTTATACCGGAATAATTTGTTTCCTCTGTTTTGTCTTAGTCCATGATCGGAACGAGTCGCACATACACCCTAGTACATGTTCCTCGGCGCTGAGGGCATCCCCGAAGGGCGGGGGATTTCGTGACATTTCGGATTGGCTGTCTTGTGTTTCTAATAAGTTGTTTAATAGTTGGCATGTTGAATCATATATATAATGAGCTGGTTTAGATCAATCCTAACCCGATGATTATTAATTACTTATATTCTAGATTACTTTCATTCTATATTAATTCTATATTAATTCTATATTAATTCTATATTACTTATATTCTTATTATAGATTAATAGATTATAGATTAATTAATTATTAATAGAATAGATTAATTAATAGAGATATTCTAATGAAATCTGGTAAGCGGTAAGGAGCAAAAAAAAATCTCAAATTGTGTATTGTATTTTCATGGAATCTTTGCTCATTTTTTATTCAATCCCTATAAGATCAACAATTCCATGAGCTTGGGCTTCTTCTGCTGACATAAAGATATCCCTTTGCAGGTCTTTGTATAAAACCCATGAAGGTTTGCCCGTTCTTTGTACATAAGTATTTATGACAGAGTCGTATATGATCATTACTTCGCCCACTTCCATGATATATTCTCCCGCTCTTGTCTTAGCACGAAGATCAGCTACGGGTTGATGCATCATTACCCTGACGATATAACATAATAAAAGGTTCCTCTATCTTGTACGATAAGACGAGAGATAAAGAAAAAAAAAAAAAAAAAAAAGAGTGAACAACCGTACAGGCATCTTTTGCGTATTGCATACGGCTCTACTATGGAATTGGTTTTTACCTTCCATCGAAGAAAGATAAAAATGGAGAAGGTCTATCAGACCTAGATCGGTAAATGATCCAATAACCACCCTTCCGTTTTTTTGAGTAGTTAAAAAATACTATATACTATGATACTATGATGGTTCCGTTGCTTTATTATTTGGTCTGTTATTCAGCAATCCCAAAGTTTCTTTTTTTTTTTTTCAAATCAAAAAATGTAAATGATATTCCAATCAAATGTAAATGCTATTCCAATCAAATGTAAATGCTATTCCAATCAAATGTAAATGCTATTCCAATCAAATGTAAATGCTATTCCAATCAAATGTAAATGCTATTCCAATCAAATGTAAATGCTATTCCAATCAAATGTAAATGCTATTATATTATTTATATATATATATTATTATTATATACTTATATAAGTATATATATAATAAAAAGTATAAGATTTTTTTTTTTTTTTTTCTCATATTCATATTCCTTCACAATATAAATATTCTTTCGGCTGTAAAAAAAAAACATTTGTGACGCAGAAATCGGCTCCTGATAGATCAGATAAAATCGGAAATCCCCATATTCTCATACCACTCTTTCGATACATAATCGAATGGTTTTGAAAAATTTTCGCTTTCGCATATCGAATTCGAAGTGCCATGCTATTATTGCTTAATATTCATATGGCGAAGGCATAGTCTTCTTTTTTTTTCTCAAATAAAAGACTCATTGGCGCCAAGCGTGAGGGAATGCTATACGTTTAGTAATTTCTCCTCCTGTGAGAATAAAAGATGCCATTGAAGCAGCTAATCCTATGCATACTGTCTGTACATCTGGTTGCACTGCTTGCATCATATCATAAAGAGCTATTCCGGATACCATCCATCCGCCCGGAGAATTTATAAACAAATATAAATCTTTGGTAGAATCCTCTAAAGTGAGATATACCATAAGGCCCATAATTTGATTCGTTAGCGTACTATCAAGCTTTTGACCTAAAAAAAGTGCTCTTTGTCGAGAAAGTCGGTTGATTAGGATAAGATTTTATCTCTTAGGAGCCGTACATGCATCTTTTGATGCATACGGTTCACAAAAAATCGCGAAAAAAAATCAATGTGTAGATTTCAACCCTCTTTCTTTTTTTCTTTTTCATAGCAGACTTTTTCGAACTTCTAATGAAAGGTCTTTTTCTTACATTTTTCAAGAAAGACGACTTTTGGCCCGTTTATCTATATTTATCTATATTAATCTATATTAATATTATTCTATATTAAATTCTATATTAATATTATTAATAATTATAAAAAAAAAATACTAAAACTTATTGAACTAACTTCTCATTGATGTATTGTTTTCATCGAGATCGAATCCAAATCGCGATGTAATTTTCTTGTTTTTGATTGGGCTTCTTCAATTCAATTCTTTTAGATTTCTGTTCTACTCCGAGTAAAGATCTACCCGATTTGGATTTGCACATATAGCACAAATACTCCAATACCACGTCTTTTTGCTACGACTTCTTTTCTTTTTCTTCAATTTATTTTATGTTTTCCAGCAAACACAAATATATGATAGAAGTAGTAATCATAGATATATTAACATTTGGTTTTTTTTTTTTAAACAGAGCCTGGATGCTTCATTTTATTAGTCCAACCAAGCCAACCATAAATTATTGTAAATTTGTAATATTAATCTGGATATCCCCTCAAAAAAAGATCTAATTACATACTTCACGCTCCAATTTTTTGCTGATTCAATCAATCTTTTTTGGGGTGAAAGAGAGGATATCTCGATCGGGGGAGAGAACGGGGAAATCCCATATGACCCAATATATCTGACAAGTCGCACTATAGGTCAACCCAAGATGCTTCGTCATCTCCGGGACCTCGAAAGGGTACTTTTGGAACACCAACAGGCATAAAAAGCAAAAAGAATGAGATTTTGAATTCAAAAATTCAAATAATATATCTCGCTTTGATGCGGAAACATAAAAATGGGTTTATTGTCTTACTAATGATTGGTCTTTATCATATTTTATTTATAGATTGAATATAAATATAGATTGAATAAATTCGTAAAAAAAATCCTAAATACAAAAGGAAGACCGAGTGACTAAAGGAAAATTCTTACGAATAGGTTTTTTGAGTGATGAACAAATATGTCTGCATTCACTGATAAAAAGATATAAACACTCATATAAAGGTCAACCCCCCCCTCCACCATTGCGTATTCTTACTTATCGGGTATAGAATAGATCTGCTTCTTTTGTTCCTACGAATAGAATTCTTTCGTTATTACTAAAAAACTAGAACAAATATTAATCCTTTACCCGAGATAATCCACTAAAAAGAGAGGGTCCATAGTATAGTTTTTTATAGTGCAATAAAGTTACATAGTGTCCATTTTTTGTTGATATAAGAGGTATTTTCATGGGTTTGCCTTGGTATCGTGTTCATACCGTCGTATTAAATGATCCCGGCCGTTTACTTTCTGTCCATATAATGCATACAGCTCTGGTTGCTGGTTGGGCCGGTTCGATGGCTCTATATGAATTAGCCGTTTTTGATCCCTCTGACCCTGTTCTTGACCCAATGTGGAGACAAGGTATGTTTGTTATACCCTTCATGACTCGTTTAGGAATAACCAATTCATGGGGTGGTTGGAGTATCACAGGAGGAACTATAACGAATCCAGGTATTTGGAGTTACGAAGGTGTGGCCGGGGCACATATTGTGTTTTCCGGCTTGTGCTTTTTGGCGGCTATCTGGCATTGGGTATATTGGGATCTAGAAATCTTTTGTGATGAACGTACAGGAAAACCTTCTTTGGATTTGCCTAAAATTTTTGGAATTCATTTATTTCTTTCAGGGGTGGCTTGTTTTGGTTTTGGCGCATTTCATGTAACAGGATTGTATGGTCCTGGAATATGGGTGTCCGATCCTTATGGACTAACCGGAAGGGTACAATCCGTAAATCCCGCATGGGGTGTGGAAGGTTTTGATCCTTTTGTTTCAGGGGGAATAGCCTCTCATCATATTGCAGCAGGGACATTGGGCATATTAGCGGGCCTTTTCCATCTTAGTGTCCGTCCACCCCAACGTCTGTACAAAGGATTGCGTATGGGAAATATTGAAACCGTCCTTTCCAGTAGTATCGCTGCTGTCTTTTTTGCAGCTTTTGTTGTTGCTGGAACTATGTGGTATGGTTCAGCAACTACGCCGATTGAATTATTTGGTCCCACTCGTTATCAATGGGATCAGGGATATTTCCAGCAAGAAATATATCGAAGAGTTGGTGCTGGGCTAGCCGAAAATCAAAGTTTATCAGAAGCTTGGTCTAAAATTCCCGAAAAATTAGCCTTTTATGATTACATTGGCAATAATCCGGCAAAAGGCGGATTGTTTAGAGCGGGCTCAATGGACAATGGGGATGGAATAGCTGTTGGTTGGTTAGGACACCCTATCTTTAGAGATAAAGAGGGGCGTGAACTTTTTGTACGTCGTATGCCTACTTTTTTTGAAACATTTCCGGTTGTTTTGGTAGACGGAGACGGAATTGTTAGAGCCGATGTTCCTTTTCGAAGGGCGGAATCGAAATATAGTGTCGAACAAGTAGGTGTAACTGTTGAGTTCTATGGTGGCGAACTCAATGGAGTCAGTTATAGTGATCCTGCTACTGTGAAAAAATATGCTAGACGTGCTCAATTGGGTGAAATTTTTGAATTAGATCGTGCTACTTTGAAATCGGATGGTGTTTTTCGTAGCAGTCCAAGAGGTTGGTTTACTTTTGGACATGCTTCGTTTGCTCTGCTCTTCTTTTTCGGACACATTTGGCATGGTGCTAGAACCTTGTTCAGAGATGTTTTTGCTGGTATCGACCCAGATTTGGATGCTCAAGTAGAATTTGGAGCATTCCAAAAACTTGGAGATCCAACTACAAGAAGACAAGTAGTCTGATACAACATTGTTTTGTTCCTTTTGGACTTTATTTTCTTTTTGTGATTGGAATTTGCCATAGGGAACCGGATAAATCTTGATTTGAATTGCTACCTTTTCTTTTACTCTTGTTCTTTCTTTTTCTTTATCCGAGAGACGATCCCAAATAAACAGGTATGAAAGCTATAATTGTAAACCACGATCAAATCCATGGAAGCATTGGTTTATACATTCCTCTTAGTTTCTACTTTAGGAATTATTTTTTTCGCTATCTTTTTTAGAGAACCACCCAAAGTTCCAACTAAAAAGATGAAATGATTTTTCATTATCTCAATTGAAGTAATGAGCCTACCAATATTGGTAGGCTCATTACTTCAACTAGTCCCCATGTTCTTCGAATGGATCTCTTAGTTGTTGAGAGGGTTGCCCAAAAGCAGTATATAAGGCGTACCCAGTAAAACTTACAAGTAAACCAGATATAGAGATGGCAACTAGGGTTGCTGTTTCCATTATTATATAATTTCAAGACCAAAATGGATCTAAGATAAGATCATTTATTTACAGCGGAATGGTATACAAAGTCAACAGATCTCAATGAATAAAAAATAGGATTTATGGCTACACAAACTGTTG